GCTAGCGTAGCTTAATCAAAGCATAACACTGAAGATGTTAAGATGGGCCCTAGAAAGCTCCGCAAGCACAAAGGCTTGGTCCTGACTTTACTATCAACTTTAGCTAAACTTACACATGCAAGTATCCGCACCCCTGTGAGAATGCCCTACAGTTCCCTGCCCGGGAACAAGGAGCTGGTATCAGGCACATTAAGTTAAGCCCACGACACCTTGCTTAGCCACACCCCCAAGGGAACTCAGCAGTGATAAACATTAAGCCATAAGTGAAAACTTGACTTAGTCAAAGCTAAGAGGGCCGGTAAAACTCGTGCCAGCCACGGCGGTTATACGAGAGGCCCAAGTTGATAGCCCCCGGCGTAAAGAGTGGTTAAGATAACCTGAATACTAAAGCCGAATACCCTCAAAGCTGTTATACGCACCCGAGAGTAAGAAGAACAATCACGAAAGTGGCATTACAACACCTGAACCCACGAAAGCTATGGTACAAACTGGGATTAGATACCCCACTATGCCTAGCCCTAAACATCGATAGCACCTTACCCCTGCTATCCGCCTGGGAACTACGAGCATCAGCTTGAAACGCAAAGGACTTGGCGGTGCTTTAGATCCACCTAGAGGAGCCTGTTCTAGAACCGATAACCCCCGTTAAACCTCACCCTTCCTTGTTTTTCCCGCCTATATACCGCCGTCGTCAGCTTACGCTGTGAAGGTCCTATAGTAAGCAAAATTGGCACAGCCCAAAACGTCAGGTCGAGGTGTAGCGTATGGAGGGGGAAGAAATGGGCTACATTCCCTAATGCAGTGAATACGAACGATGCACTGAATGTACATCTGAAGGAGGATTTAGCAGTAAGCAGGAAATAGAGTGTTCCGCTGAAATTGGCCCTGAAGCGCGCACACACCGCCCGTCACTCTCCCCAAGCCTAAAAATGAAAGTAACTAAAACCCTACAATCGCAAAGGGGAGGCAAGTCGTAACATGGTAAGTGTACCGGAAGGTGTACTTGGAAAAATCAGAGTGTAGCTAAGACAGAAAAGCATCTCCCTTACACTGAGAAGTCATCCGTGCAAATCGGGTCACCCTGACGCCCAACAGCTAGCCCCCACTACCAAAAACAACAAACCATTATTTATACCCCCAAATATACCAAAATTTTCATTAAACAAACCATTTTACCCCCCTAGTATGGGCGACAGAAAAGGGGACGTGGCGCAATAGAGAAAGTACCGCAAGGGAACGCTGAAAGAGAAATGAAACAAACCAGTAAAGCCCAAAAAAGCAGAGATTTAAGCTCGTACCTTTTGCATCATGATTTAGCTAGAAAAACCCAAGCAAAGAGAACTTTAGTTTGATTCCCCGAAACTAAGTGAGCTACTCCAAGACAGCCTATTAATAGGGCACACCCGTCTCTGTGGCAAAAGAGTGGGAAGAGCTTTGAGTAGAGGTGACAGACCTACCGAACCTAGTTATAGCTGGTTGCCTGAGAATTGGATAGAAGTTCAGCCTCTCGGCATCTTTCTTCACTTCCGTCTTGACCCCTCCTGACACCTAAAGAAACCGAGAGAGTTAGTCAAAGGGGGTACAGCCCCTTTGAAACAAGACACAACTTTTCCAGGAGGGTAAAGATCATAAAAACAAAGGTAAAATGTTTGGGTGGGCCTAAAGCAGCCATCCCTATAGAAAGCGTTAAAGCTCAGACATACCTATTACCCCCTTCATCCCGATAATTTTATCTTAACCCCCTATTTCTACCAGGCCATCCCATGCAAGCATGGGAGTGATCATGCTAATATGAGTAATAAGAGAGCATATAACTCTCTCCTTGCACACGTGTAAATCGGAACGGACCCCCCACCGAACATTAACGGCCCCAAACAAAGAGGGTACTGAACAACAGACCTAACAACCAGAAGAACATTCAAAACACTACCGTTAACCCCACACTGGTGTGCCCCCTAGGAAAGACTAAAAGAAAGAGAAGGAACTCGGCAAACACATGAAGCCTCGCCTGTTTACCAAAAACATCGCCTCTTGCAAAGCTGAAAAATAACAGGTCCCGCCTGCCCTGTGACTATAAGTTTAACGGCCGCGGTATTTTGACCGTGCGAAGGTAGCGCAATCACTTGTCTTTTAAATGGAGACCTGTATGAATGGCACAACGAGGGCTTAGCTGTCTCCTTTTTCAAGTCAATGAAATTGATCTGCCCGTGCAGAAGCGGGGATAAAACCATAAGACGAGAAGACCCTATGGAGCTTTAGACACCCAGGCAGATCATGTTAAACACTCCTAAATAAAGGATTAAACCAGATGAACCCTGCCCTAATGTCTTTGGTTGGGGCGACCGCGGGGAAACAAAAAACCCCCACGTGGAATGGGAATACTCCTCCTACAACTAAGAGCTCCCGCTCTAACAAACAGAATTTCTGACCAATAAGATCCGCAACGCCGATCAACGGACCGAGTTACCCTAGGGATAACAGCGCTATCCCCTTTTAGAGCCCATATCGACAAGGGGGTTTACGACCTCGATGTTGGATCAGGACATCCTAATGGTGCAGCCGCTATTAAGGGATCGTTTGTTCAACGATTAAAGTCCTACGTGATCTGAGTTCAGACCGGAGTAATCCAGGTCAGTTTCTATCTATGACATCATCTTTTCTAGTACGAAAGGACCGAAAAGAAGAGGCCCATGCTTGAAGCACGCCTCACCCCCACCTAATGAAAACAACTAAAATAGGCAAAAGGGCATGCCCCTGTGTCGAAGAAAACGGCATGTTAAGGTGGCAGAGCCCGGTTACTGCAAAAGACCTAAGCCCTTTCAACAGAGGTTCAAGTCCTCTCCTTAACTATGATCTCAACACTCATCACCCACATCATTAACCCACTAGCTTTCATTGTTCCAGTTCTTCTAGCCGTTGCTTTTCTAACCCTACTTGAACGTAAAGTGCTTGGCTACATACAACTGCGAAAAGGTCCAAACATTGTAGGACCCTACGGCCTCCTACAACCCATCGCCGACGGAGTGAAACTATTTATTAAAGAACCCGTGCGCCCCTCAACCTCTTCCCCCATTCTCTTCCTTCTAACCCCGATGCTAGCCCTTACACTTGCCCTCACCCTGTGAGCCCCAATACCCCTTCCCTACCCAGTAATTGACCTAAACTTAGGTATCTTATTTATCTTAGCCCTCTCCAGCCTTGCAGTCTATTCAATTCTAGGCTCAGGCTGAGCATCAAATTCAAAATACGCCCTAATCGGTGCCCTTCGAGCCGTAGCGCAAACCATCTCATACGAAGTTAGCCTCGGACTCATCCTCTTAAACGCCATTATCTTCACCGGCGGCTTCACCCTGCAAACCTTCAACATTGCCCAAGAAAGCGTTTGATTGATCTTACCAGCCTGGCCTTTAGCCGCTATATGATACATTTCAACCCTAGCAGAAACCAATCGAGCACCGTTCGACCTAACTGAAGGTGAATCAGAACTAGTATCAGGCTTCAACGTAGAATATGCAGGAGGCCCCTTTGCCCTATTCTTCCTAGCAGAATATGCCAACATCTTACTTATGAATACACTTTCCGCCACCCTTTTCTTAGGCGCAGCACACATCCCAACAATCCCAGAACTCACTGCAGCCAACCTAATAACTAAAGCCGCCCTCCTTTCAATCGTATTCCTTTGAGTTCGGGCCTCATACCCCCGATTCCGGTACGACCAGCTTATGCACCTGATCTGAAAAAACTTCCTACCTCTCACACTATCCCTAGTTATTTGACACCTTTCACTTCCCATTGCATTCGCAGGACTACCCCCTCAACTATAACCCCGGAGTTGTGCCTGAAGCCAAAGGGCCACTTTGATAGAGTGAACCATGGGGGTTAAAGTCCCCCCGACTCCTTAGAAAGAAGGGACTCGAACCCTACCTAGAGAGATCAAAACTCTCAGTGCTTCCACTACACCACTTCCTAGTAAAGTCAGCTAATTAAGCTTTTGGGCCCATACCCCAAACATGTTGGTTAAACTCCTTCCTTTACTAATGAACCCGTACATCTTAGCCACTCTGCTATTTGGACTAGGCCTAGGAACCACAATCACCTTTGCCAGCTCTCACTGACTCCTGGCCTGAATAGGACTTGAAATAAATACCCTCGCCATTATTCCACTTATAGCCCAACACCACCACCCACGAGCAGTAGAAGCAACTACTAAATACTTTCTTACCCAAGCCACCGCAGCCGCCATACTACTTTTTGCCAGCACCACTAATGCTTGACTTACCGGACAATGAGACATTCAACAGATATCACACCCCCTCCCCGTTACCTTAATTACCCTTGCCCTTGCATTAAAAATTGGCCTTGCCCCAGTTCATGCCTGACTACCTGAAGTCCTTCAAGGATTAGACCTCACCACAGGCCTTATTCTCTCAACCTGACAAAAACTTGCCCCTTTCGCCCTGCTTCTCCAAATTCAACCGGCCAATTCAACCATTTTAATTATTCTAGGACTCATGTCCACCCTAGTTGGGGGCTGAGGTGGTCTTAACCAAACCCAACTACGAAAAATCCTTGCCTACTCCTCAATCGCCCATCTAGGCTGAATAATCCTAATCTTACGATTTTCCCCCTCCCTTACACTGTTGGCTCTTCTCACGTACTTTATTATAACATTCTCAACATTCCTTGTATTTAAACTAAATAAATCAACTACCATTAATGCCCTCGCCACCTCATGAGCAAAAGCCCCCATACTCACATCCCTTGCCCCACTCATTCTCCTTTCACTAGGCGGTCTACCCCCACTAACAGGATTTATACCAAAATGACTAATCCTCCAAGAACTAACCAAACAAGGCCTCGCCCCTACAGCCACACTAGCTGCCCTAACTGCCCTCCTAAGCCTATATTTTTACCTACGCCTCACATACGCAATAACCCTTACCATATCCCCCAACAATCTCACCGGAACTACCCCCTGACGCCTCCCCTCCACACAACTAACCCTACCTCTAGCCGTCTCAACTACAGCCACCTTATCCTTATTACCCCTCACCCCAGCAGCAGTTGCCCTATTAACCCTCTAAGGGACTTAGGATAGTACAAGACCAAGGGCCTTCAAAGCCCTAAGCGGGAGTGAAAGTCTCCCAGCCCCTGATAAGACTTGCGGGATATTACCCCACATCTTCTGCATGCAAAACAGATACTTTAATTAAGCTAAAGCCTTTCTAGATAGGCAGGCCTCGATCCTACAAACTCTTAGTTAACAGCTAAGCGCCCAAACCAGCGAGCATCCATCTACCTTTTCCCCGCCTATTAAGAGACTAAAGGCGGGGAAAAGCCCCGGTAGGGGGTTAGCCTACTTCTTTAGATTTGCAATCTAATATGTAAAACACCTCGGGGCTTGGTAAGAAGAGGATTCAAACCTCTGTTTATGGGGCTACAATCCACCGCTTAAAACTCAGCCATCCTACCTGTGGCAATCACACGTTGATTTTTCTCGACCAATCACAAAGACATCGGCACCCTCTATCTAGTATTTGGTGCCTGAGCCGGAATAGTGGGCACAGCCCTAAGCCTGCTCATTCGAGCAGAACTAAGCCAACCAGGCGCCCTCCTAGGAGACGACCAGATTTATAATGTAATTGTTACAGCACATGCATTCGTAATAATTTTCTTTATAGTAATGCCAATTATAATCGGAGGATTCGGAAACTGACTCGTACCACTAATAATTGGTGCCCCAGACATAGCATTCCCTCGAATGAATAACATGAGCTTCTGACTACTCCCACCGTCCTTCCTTCTCCTTCTTGCGTCTTCCGGAGTAGAAGCTGGGGCCGGAACGGGATGAACCGTTTACCCACCCCTGGCGGGTAACTTAGCCCATGCAGGGGCATCCGTCGACCTGACCATTTTTTCTCTCCACTTAGCAGGAATTTCTTCCATCCTTGGAGCTATCAACTTCATTACAACTATTATTAACATGAAACCCCCTGCCATCTCCCAATACCAAACCCCTCTGTTCGTGTGCGCAGTCCTGATTACTGCTGTACTTCTTCTGCTCTCCCTACCCGTCCTGGCTGCTGGCATTACAATGCTTCTTACAGACCGAAACCTTAACACCACCTTCTTCGACCCCGCTGGAGGAGGTGACCCAATTCTTTACCAACACCTATTCTGATTCTTTGGCCACCCAGAAGTTTACATTTTAATTCTTCCAGGCTTCGGAATAATCTCACACATTGTTGCCTACTACTCTGGTAAAAAAGAACCATTTGGCTACATGGGTATGGTGTGAGCCATAATGGCAATCGGCCTTCTGGGGTTTATTGTCTGAGCCCATCACATATTTACAGTCGGCATCGACGTAGACACACGAGCTTATTTTACATCTGCCACCATAATCATCGCAATCCCTACTGGTGTTAAAGTCTTTAGCTGACCTGCAACCCTCCACGGAGGCTCAATCAAATGAGAAACACCTCTTCTCTGAGCCCTAGGGTTTATTTTCCTCTTCACAGTCGGAGGCCTAACTGGCATCGTCTTAGCTAATTCCTCCCTAGACATCGTCCTGCATGACACATACTACGTAGTTGCCCACTTCCACTACGTCCTTTCAATGGGAGCCGTTTTCGCCATTGTTGCTGCTTTTGTCCACTGATTCCCTCTATTTACAGGATACACCCTCCACAGCACTTGAACAAAAATCCACTTTGGAATTATGTTTATTGGAGTAAACCTAACCTTCTTCCCCCAACACTTCCTAGGCCTAGCTGGAATACCTCGACGGTATTCAGACTACCCCGATGCATACACCCTGTGAAATACTGTCTCCTCCATTGGATCACTCATCTCCCTAGTAGCAGTAATTATGTTCCTCTTCATTATCTGAGAAGCATTTGCCGCAAAACGTGAAGTACTAGCAGTAGAACTCACCACAACTAATGTAGAATGATTACATGGCTGCCCTCCCCCTTATCATACATTCGAGGAACCTGCATTCGTTCAAGTTCAATCAAACTGACGAGAAAGGGAGGAGTTGAACCCCCATAGGTTGGTTTCAAGCCAACCACATAACCGCTCTGTCACTTTCTTCATAAGACACTAGTAAAATAGACATTACACTGCCTTGTCAAGGCAGAATCGTGGGTTAAAACCCCACGTGTCTTGAACACTTAATGGCACATCCCTCACAGCTAGGCTTTCAAGATGCAGCTTCACCTGTTATAGAAGAACTCCTTCATTTCCACGACCACGCCTTAATAATTGTGTTCCTAATTAGCACGCTAGTACTTTACATCATTGTGGCCATGGTCTCCACCAAACTCACCAATAAATACATCCTGGACTCCCAAGAAATTGAAATCATCTGAACTGTTCTTCCAGCAGTTATTCTTATCCTAATTGCCCTCCCCTCTCTACGCATTCTTTACGTTATAGATGAAGTTAACGACCCCCATCTCACAATTAAAGCCATAGGACATCAATGGTACTGAAGCTACGAGTATACAGACTACGAAGACCTCGGATTTGACTCCTACATAATCCCAACACAAGATCTAACTCCCGGACAATTTCGACTCCTAGAAGCCGACCACCGAATAGTAATCCCAGTGGAATCCCCAATCCGAGTCCTAGTATCTGCTGAAGACGTTCTCCACTCCTGAGCAGTCCCAGCACTAGGCGTAAAAATAGACGCAGTCCCCGGCCGCCTGAATCAAACAGCCTTCATCGCATCCCGACCAGGGGTCTTTTACGGACAATGCTCTGAAATTTGTCGGGCTAACCATAGTTTTATACCCATCGTAGTAGAAGCAGTACCCCTAGAACACTTTGAAAATTGATCATCTCTAATACTTGAAGACGCCTCGCTAAGAAGCTAAACAGGGTATAGCGTTAGCCTTTTAAGCTAAAGATTGGTGCCTCCCAACCACCCCTAGCGACATGCCTCAACTCAACCCCGCACCCTGATTTGCCATTTTAGTCTTCACCTGACTAATTTTCCTAACCGTTATTCCTCCTAAAGTGCTAGCTCATACTTTCCCCAACGAGCCAACTCTTCAAAGCGCAGAAACCCCTAAAACAGAGCCCTGAAACTGACCATGACACTAAGCTTCTTTGACCAATTCATGAGCCCCACATATTTAGGTATCCCCTTAATGGCTCTAGCCTTAAGCCTCCCTTGAATCCTTTACCCCACCCCCTCCTCCCGATGACTCAACAACCGACTGTTAGCCCTTCAAAACTGATTCATCAACCGATTCACCCAGCAACTTCTCCTACCCCTAAGCCCCGGGGGCCATAAATGAGCTGCATTATTTACCTCCCTAATATTATTCCTAATCACTCTAAACATGTTAGGACTTCTGCCTTACACATTTACCCCTACCACACAATTGTCCCTCAATATAGGCCTTGCAGTTCCACTCTGGCTAGCAACCGTTATTATTGGTATACGTAACCAACCAACTATCGCACTTGGCCACCTTCTCCCTGAAGGTACCCCCACCCCCCTGATTCCCGTCCTGATCATTATCGAAACAATTAGTCTATTTATTCGCCCTCTAGCCCTAGGAGTACGGCTAACAGCAAACCTAACAGCCGGACATCTTCTGATTCAACTAATCGCGACAGCTGCATTTGTACTTCTTCCACTTATACCCACAGTAGCAATTCTCACAGCAACACTACTATTCCTACTTACCCTCTTAGAAGTTGCCGTTGCTATAATTCAAGCTTACGTCTTCGTCCTTCTCTTAAGCCTTTACCTACAAGAAAACGTCTAATGGCCCATCAAGCACACGCATACCACATAGTTGACCCCAGCCCTTGACCTCTAACAGGCGCTATTGCTGCCCTCCTAATAACGTCAGGTCTCGCAATCTGATTTCACTTCCACTCGACAACACTTATGTCCCTCGGAATAGTTCTTCTTCTTCTTACAATATACCAATGATGACGAGACATCGTACGAGAAGGCACATTCCAAGGTCACCACACACCGCCCGTTCAAAAAGGGCTCCGATATGGAATGATCCTCTTCATTACCTCAGAAGTCTTTTTCTTCCTAGGATTCTTCTGAGCCTTCTACCACTCAAGCCTTGCACCCACCCCTGAACTAGGAGGCTGCTGACCCCCTACCGGCATTACAACCCTGGATCCATTTGAAGTCCCCCTTCTCAACACAGCTGTTCTACTCGCCTCTGGAGTTACAGTTACCTGAGCCCACCACAGCATTATAGAAGGTGAACGAAAACAAGCAATTCAATCTTTAGCACTAACAATTCTACTAGGATTCTATTTCACCTTTCTCCAAGCCATAGAGTACTACGAGGCCCCCTTTACAATCGCAGACGGAGTCTACGGCTCCACATTTTTTGTAGCCACTGGCTTCCACGGACTACACGTTATTATTGGCTCAACATTCCTGGCCATCTGTCTACTCCGCCAAATTCAATATCATTTTACATCTGAGCACCATTTCGGATTCGAAGCAGCCGCCTGATATTGACACTTCGTAGACGTCGTCTGATTATTCCTATACATCTCCATCTACTGATGAGGATCTTAATCTTTCTAGTATCAAAGCAAGTATAAGTGACTTCCAATCACCAGGTCTTGGTTAAACTCCAAGGAAAGATAATGAACTTAGTCACAACAATTATTTCTATTGCCATTGTACTTTCCACCATTCTCGCCATTGTTTCCTTCTGACTGCCCCAAATAAGCCCAGACCATGAAAAGCTCTCCCCCTACGAATGCGGCTTTGATCCACTAGGTAGTGCCCGACTCCCATTTTCTCTTCGATTCTTTCTTGTTGCTATTTTATTTCTTCTATTTGACCTAGAAATTGCCCTTCTCCTACCCCTTCCCTGAGGAGACCAACTATCATCTCCTTTAACCACATTCCTATGAGCCTCAGCTGTCCTAGCTCTGCTTACCCTAGGCCTAATTTATGAATGAATTCAAGGCGGACTAGAATGGGCCGAATAGGTAATTAGTTTAAGAAAAACATTTGATTTCGGCTCAAAAACTTGTGGTTAAAGTCCACAATCACCTAATGACCCCCGTTCACTTCACTTTTTCATCGACCTTCTTACTAGGGTTAACAGGACTAGCCCTCCACCGAACCCATCTTCTCTCTGCTCTCCTATGTTTAGAGGGAATAATACTCTCCCTGTTTATTGCACTCTCCCTATGGACCCTACAACTAGACTCCACTAACTTCTCAGCCTCCCCTATACTACTACTAGCTTTCTCAGCTTGCGAAGCAAGTGCCGGACTCGCTCTATTGGTAGCTACAGCCCGTACCCACGGGTCTGACCGCTTACAAAGCCTAAATCTCCTACAATGCTAAAAATCCTAATCCCCACCTTAATGCTAGTGCCAACAATTTGATTCTCCGCCGCTAAGTGACTCTGACCCTCCTCCCTTCTCCACAGCCTAGTAATCGCCCTGGCCAGCCTTACCTGACTAAAAAACCTGTCAGAGACAGGGTGATCCTCTCTTAACCTCTACATGGCAACAGACCCCCTCTCTACCCCCCTGCTAGTCCTCACCTGCTGGCTTTTACCCCTCATAATTCTTGCTAGCCAAAACCACACAGCCCTGGAGCCCATCAATCGGCAACGAATATACATTACACTCCTGACGTCATTACAAATTTTCCTAATCTTAGCCTTCAGTGCAACCGAAATTATTATATTTTACGTCATATTTGAAGCTACTCTTATCCCAACCCTAATTCTAATCACCCGATGAGGCAATCAAACAGAACGACTCAATGCAGGGACCTACTTCTTATTCTACACTTTAGCAGGCTCTCTCCCGCTTCTTGTAGCCCTTCTACTTCTACAAAACAACACAGGCACTCTCTCCATACTTACCCTACAATATTCCGACCCTATATTACTTTCAACCTACGCCGACAAACTCTGATGAGCAGGTTGTCTACTGGCTTTTCTAGTAAAAATACCTCTTTACGGAGTCCACCTCTGTCTTCCTAAAGCACACGTTGAAGCACCCGTCGCCGGCTCCATAATCCTTGCTGCCGTGCTCTTAAAACTAGGGGGATATGGCATAATACGAATAATGGTCATGTTAGAGCCCCTAACAAAAGAACTAAGCTACCCCTTTCTTATCTTCGCCCTTTGAGGGGTAATTATAACCGGCTCAATTTGCTTACGCCAAACAGACTTAAAATCTCTCATTGCTTATTCATCAGTTAGCCACATAGGCCTAGTTGTAGGGGGCATCCTCATCCAAACCCCATGAGGATTTACAGGAGCCCTCATCCTTATAATTGCACATGGCCTAACATCCTCAGCCCTATTCTGCCTAGCAAATACCAACTACGAACGAACCCACAGCCGGACCATAGTTCTAGCACGAGGACTACAAATGGCCCTTCCCCTAATAACAACATGATGATTTATTGCCAGCCTTGCTAACTTAGCCCTCCCCCCTTTACCTAACCTAATAGGAGAACTAATAATTATCACATCATTATTTAACTGATCCTGATGAACCCTCGCACTAACAGGGGCTGGTACCCTAATCACTGCAGGCTACTCACTCTATATGTTCCTTATGACTCAACGGGGCCCACTTCCAGCCCATATTATTGCCCTAGACCCCTCCCACTCTCGAGAACATTTACTAATAGCCCTTCACCTCCTCCCCCTAATCCTGCTAATCCTCAAACCCGAATTAATTTGAGGGTGGGCCGCTTGTAGGTATAGTTTAACAAAAACATTAGATTGTGATTCTAAAAATAGAGGTTAAAGCCCCCTTACCCACCGAGAGAGGCTCGCTAGCAACGAAGACTGCTAATCTTCGCCACCTTGGTTGAACCCCTGGGCTCACTCGAGCCGCTCCTAAAGGATAACAGCTCATCCGTTGGTCTTAGGAACCAAAAACTCTTGGTGCAAATCCAAGTAGCAGCTATGCACCCCACTTCCCTAATAATAACATCCAGCTTAATCATTATTTTTTTACTTTTAGCGTACCCCGTATTCACAACCCTCACACCTCAACCATCCGGAACCAATTGAGCCCTCTCCCAAGTCAAAACAGCAGTTAAACTAGCTTTCTTCACTAGCCTCCTTCCTTTGGGCCTTTTCCTCAACGAAGGAGCAGAAGTAATCATTACTAACTGAAATTGAATAAATACCCTAACATTTGATGTTAATATAAGCCTCAAATTCGACCACTACTCAATTATCTTTACCCCAGTCGCCCTATATGTTACATGATCAATTCTTGAATTTGCATCTTGATACATACATGCAGACCCTTACATGAACCGATTTTTCAAATACCTCCTAGTCTTTCTAATTGCTATAATTACCCTAGTTACAGCAAACAATATATTTCAACTTTTTATTGGCTGAGAAGGAGTAGGCATTATGTCCTTCCTTCTCATCGGCTGATGATATGGACGAGCCGACGCAAATACTGCTGCCCTCCAGGCAGTTCTTTATAACCGAGTCGGGGATGTTGGACTAATTTTCGCCATAGCATGGATAGCCACAAACTTTAACTCTTGGGAAATGCAACAAATATTTGCAGCCGCCAAAGACTTTGACCTTACCTTCCCACTTCTAGGGCTGATTATTGCCGCTACCGGTAAATCAGCCCAATTTGGACTTCACCCATGGCTTCCCTCTGCCATAGAGGGTCCCACACCGGTCTCTGCCCTACTGCACTCCAGCACCATGGTCGTTGCGGGAATTTTTCTCCTAGTCCGATTGAGCCCTCTAATGGAACACAACCAGACGGCTTTAACCGTATGTTTATGCTTAGGTGCCCTAACGACCCTATTCACCGCTACCTGTGCCCTCACTCAAAATGACATCAAAAAAATCGTTGCATTCTCTACATCTAGCCAATTAGGCCTAATGATGGTTACCATCGGATTAAACCAACCTCAACTTGCCTTCCTTCACATCTGTACGCACGCTTTCTTCAAAGCAATACTCTTTCTATGCTCAGGTTCAATCATTCACAGCTTAAATGACGAACAAGACATTCGCAAGATAGGAGGTATACATCACCTCACTCCTTTTACATCCTCCTGCCTTACCATTGGCAGTCTAGCCCTAACAGGTACCCCCTTTTTAGCAGGCTTCTTCTCCAAAGACGCCATCATTGAATCACTAAACACATCACACCTTAACGCCTGAGCCCTGACCTTAACCATTTTAGCCACCTCTTTTACAGCCATTTACAGCCTCCGAGTGGTGTACTTCGTCTCCATGGGCCACCCCCGATTCAGCCCCATATCCCCTATTAACGAAAATAACCCAGCAGTAATCAACCCAATCAAACGACTAGCCTGAGGTAGCATCGTCGCCGGTCTCCTAATTACCTCAAACATTATCCCTTTAAAAACACCTGTCATAACTATACCTCCCCTTCTTAAACTAGCTGCCCTGGTTGTTACCATCTTAGGACTGTTAATTGCCCTAGAACTAGCATCTTTAACAAACAAACAATTCAAACCCCTCCCTCAACTAACCACCCACCACTTCTCCAACATATTAGGCTTTTTCCCAATGATCATCCATCGCCTTACCCCTAAACTAAACCTCACCCTTGGCCAAACAATCGCCAGTCAAATAATCGACCAAACCTGGTTAGAAAAAACAGGACCCAAAGCCATTATTTCCTCTAACATCCCCCTAGTCACCACAACAAGCAATGCCCAGCAAGGAATAATCAAAACCTATCTAACCTTATTCCTCCTCACCCTCATCCTTGCCACACTAGTATTTATCTTCTAAACTGCCCGAAGAGTACCCCGACTCAGCCCACGCGTTAACTCAAGCACCACAAACAAAGTTAAAAGCAACACCCATGCACTAACAACCAATATTCCTCCCCCCAAAGAATATATAAGAGCAACTCCCCCAGTATCTCCCCGAAGCACAGTAAACTCCCCAAGTTCATCCACAGGTACTCAAGAAACTTCATACCATCCACCCCAGAATAAACCAGACACTAAAGCCACACCAATTCCATACACCAGCATATAAGCTGCAACCGGTCGGCTCCCTCAACTTTCAGGGTAAGGCTCCGCAGCTAAAGCTGCCGAATACGCAAATACAACTAACATTCCTCCCAAATAAATTAAAAACAGAATTAAAGATAGGAAAGGGCCCCCATGACCCACTAATACCCCACATCCCATCCCCGCAACCACTACTAACCCTAAAGCCGCAAAATACGGGGAGGGGTTAGAAGCAACCGCAACCAACCCTAACACTAGACCAAATAAAAACAAAGACATGATATAAGTCATAATTCCTACCAGGATTTTAACCAGGACTAATGGCTTGAAAAACCACCGTTGTTATTCAACTACAAGAACCATGGCAAGCCTCCGAAAAACCCACCCACTCCTAAAAATCGCAAATGATGCATTAGTTGACCTTCCCGCACCCTCTAACATTTCAGTCTGATGAAACTTTGGCTCTCTACTAGGCCTTTGCTTGGTTATCCAAATTCTCACAGGACTATTCCTCGCCATACATTACACTTCAGATATCGCAACAGCTTTCTCTTCAGTAGCACATATCTGCCGAGATGTAAACTACGGATGGCTAATTCGCAACATCCACGCCAACGGCGCATCTTTCTTCTTCATCTGCATTTACATACACATCGGCCGAGGTTTATACTACGGCTCCTATCTTTATAAAGAAACATGAAACATCGGAGTAGTATTACTACTTCTAGTAATAATGACTGCCTTCGTAGGCTATGTCCTCCCCTGAGGACAGATATCATTTTGAGGAGCCACTGTCATTACTAACCTGCTATCCGCCGTACCATACATCGGAAACACCCTCGTACAATGGATCTGAGGCGGCTTTTCAGTAGACAACGCTACCCTTACCCGCTTCTTCGCCTTCCACTTCCTCTTCCCATTTATTATTGCAGCTGCAACAGTAATTCACCTGCTTTTTCTCCATGAAACAGGCTCAAACAACCCACTAGGCCTTAACTCAGACGCAGATAAAGTTTCATTCCACCCCTACTTCTCCTATAAAGATCTTCTAGGATTCGCAGTACTCCTCATTACACTTACATCCTTAGCACTATTCTCCCCAAACCTCCTCGGCGACCCAGACAACTTCACCCCCGCCAATCCACTAGTAACCCCACCCCACATGAAGCCTGAGTGATATTTCTTATTTGCGTACGCAATTCTTCGTTCCATCCCAAACAAACTAGGAGGGGTACTAGCCCTCTTATTCTCTATCCTCGTACTAATAGTTGTCCCCATCCTCCACACATCAAAACAACGAAGCCTCACATTCCGCCCCATCACCCACTTTTTATTTTGAGCCCTAGTCGCAGACGTCGCCATTCTCACCTGAATCGGAGGTATGCCTGTAGAACACCCCTTCATTATCATTGGTCAAATTGCATCTTTCTTATACTTCTTCTTATTTCTAGTCCTAACACCCCTAGCAGGCTGACTGGAAAACAAAGCCCTTGGATGATCTTGCACTAGTAGCTCAGTTTTAGAGCGCCGGTCTTGTAAACCGGATGTCGGAGGTTAAAATCCTCCCTAATGCTCAAAGAAAGGAGATTCTAACTCCTACCCCTAACTCCCAAAGCTAGGATTCTAAACTAAACTATTCTTTGCACATATTTGCTTTTTTTTAAAAAATGCATATATGTACTTACACCATAAAACTATATTAACCATATCAATAGCATTCAAGTACATTAATCTTTTATTAACATAACTAGTATTATAACATTCATACATCAACATATATACTAAGATATACATAAACCATTACTAGTATATATTACATAAATGGAAGTAAGACTGACGAAATTTAAGACTTAATACAAAACTCATAAGTCAAGATATACCTTGATTCAACATCTCTTCAAGACAAATTTCAATTAGTAAGAACCGACCATGAGTTGATTTCTTAATGCATACGTTTATTGAAGGTGAGGGACAACCATTGTGGGGGTTTCACTCAGTGAACTATTCCTGGCATTTGGTTCCTACTTCAGGGCCATGGATTGATTTATTCCCCACACTTTCATCGACGCTGGCATAAGTTAATGGTGGAGTACATACGACTCGTTACCCAGCAAGCCGAGCGTTCACTCCAGCGAGCAAGGGGTTCTCTTTTTTTGTTTTCCTTTCACTTGACATTTCAGAGTGCACACAGTAATGGTTAACAAGGTTGAACATTTCCTTGCGCGCAAGGAAATAGTATTAATGGTGGAAAGATTTTGAATAAAGAACCACATTATTGGATATCAAGAGCATAAAGTACTAATATTTCTCCTAAGATATCTAAGATACCCCCGGGGTTTTTGCGCGTAAACCCCGCTACCCCCCAATACTCCTGAGATCACTAACACTCCTGAAAACCCCCCGGAAACAGGAAAACCTCTAGTAGTATTTTTAAAGCCCAAAGTGTGTCTATTTACATTATTAAAATAATATGCACA